CGGGTCGAATGAAATCCGAGACATAAATCAGCTAAGAAAAGAATACAAAGCGCTTTTGTTGTGTCACTTAAGTTATATAGGAATTCTTGAGTCCAAGAGTTAAGAATACCAAGTTCTTTATTAAAAAAAAAAGAATAACCACTTAGAATAAGGAAAGAGATTAAATTTGTCGATAAGTCCAAAATCGTATGAATACGATCCTCATTGTACATCTTGATTAATTCGATTGTTTCGTTATGGATTCCTATACGAAGGTTTTGTAGATGTGTTTCCGAGTCTTCCTTGATCAGTTCGTCCAAGAGAAGAAGTTCGTCTAATTCTATGAATTTTTCTAGAATCCTCTTTTCTTCACTATCGTTCAAAAAAGTTTCGGATTGCTCAGTATTCCACCAATTAAAAACCCAAGATTCCAGACGTTTAGTAAATAAGAGAGAAATACACCGTGGCAAAAATACTATAGATGCAAGATAGAAAAGAGGAGTTAATGCTTTCTTTTTTGCCATTTTTTCATCTATGAATTGTTAATGAACCCATCTCATTCGTTGACTCTAGGCTCTCTAAAATTTCTCTTACGCACGCGTTCTATTCCAAGGTATTAAATCCAAGGTATTAAACTATTCCATCTTTTTATTTGTGAGTTAGGCCTTAAGTTCTTGAATCTAGAAATAGTACAGAATTTGAATTCGAATGAATAAATAATAAAAAAGTCTTTCCCGATATCTCAACTCAATTGGTCAAAAATATCTACTTTCAATGAGTGCCTGAAAGAACAACTTTAAGTTTTAAGTAATGAATATGACTATATATTCATATTTTGAGACGAACGAACTCCCTTTCGATTATTCTAACAAAATCTCTAAAATTTCGAAAAATTTTCACTGACTATGAGTCGTCAGGGAGAGAATAATTGCGGGAAGTTTCTGAAGAATCTTGTGATGATCAAAAATGAGCGGCAAACCAAAACAGAAATTGGTTAGTTAGCCTTACTCGTTATAAGGGATCCAATTGTTTGGACATTAAGGAGCACAAAAACAGATAAATAAGGGCGTGTCGATTGAAAAAATTTTTACAGGATATGATCTATCTGAATCTAATTATGTCAATTTCACCAAGTCTGGTTTTTTTCTATCGAGATATTGGACGTAAAATAGCAACTCGAAACTGGGAAAGTTTTTTAGTTCCAAAAGGTTGATTATGAGATGAATCTATTATTTCTATTTGTTACTTCTTGTTATTTTTGAATTGAATTGTGTCGATTTCCATTTACATACCTATAAAAACCACAAAACAAAAAGAGTTTTGTTTTAGACTTGTCCCTTATACGCCTACTTTAGCTCGAATAACTGTTCGGAATAAACCTCAGTTTACGTTAGGTTATCGAAATTCGTGATCGAAAATGAGGATTCTTGAGTTTTCCCCTCCTGCTGAGAAATTTTCTCGCAGTTCTCAAAATACTTCAATGGGTACACGCAAGAAATAGGCCAATTCCGCAGCTTTTTGTTCAATTTCCCACGGAGTCAAATTCTCATCAGTACGAGTTAATGGAAGGGCTCCCTGCCCTCGGATATCCATATAGAGGACACGACGAGCATAAATACCCTCTTTAACTTCTATTCGGACGGACTGAATATCTTTTATAAGGAATCGGAGGAAGATACGCCGATTTTTTCCAGGAAATCCCCAACGAAAAATACATACTCTTCCTTCTTTTCGATCGAATCGATCATAACCACTACCTACATTCCAAGAAATTGTGCACCACAAATAGGAACTAATAAAAAGACCCGCGATCCCATAGAAAGACATCACAACCCCTTGTGGAAAAAAAACAATTTGCTGAAAAGGAAATAAAGATATCCAATTTCTACCAAGATAACTGGAAGTTCCAACCAACAAGAATCCTAATGAACCTAAAAAAAGGATAACAGTCCAGCAGAAATTACTTGTTTTGCGAGATCCCGTTATAGGTTCTATCCATATATGTTCTGATCGACAACTCATACTTGATCCGGTTGCATTTTCTTGCCATTGAGAGAATATCCCAAATGAATTTGATTTTTGTTTCCGAAGTAACTCTCATCAACTAGCACTAGTTTGATGTGAAACTTTAGGAGTAATTCATTAAGAAATAATTCATTAATTTGATTAGATCTAAACTACTAACATATCCTTCGTACGCCCCCACTAAAGATATCCACATACTCCATATCCCCATATATCGTGGTTCTGCAGACATAAGAGTTTTTCGGCAGAAGCCGCTTCTATCATATTCCACAAATACCTGTGTTATTAGACAAGTCTAAAACGAAACTAATGAGATTTTGTCCCATCGGTTCTAAACAATCTTATTTTTTTGCACATAAAGAAATAAAGAAGCCATTGCGATTGCCGGAAATACTAGGCCTACTAAAGGTACCAAAACAGAGGGGAAGTTAAGAATTGTCATAGAATGTGTACCTCGATTTACTATTTGTATCTTTTCTTATTATTTATAAAGATATCTTATTATAATCCAAAATATCGATTAGATACTCACTTTGATAGATACTTAGATCTATCTAAGTGAATATATGGTAGTAATTGATCTGCGGTTTTTTGTAAAAAAAAGAAGATTTCGTGGAGACGCGTCGAGTCGAAGACTTTACACGTTAAAAGATCTGCATTTATCACAAGCTCAGTAGTAGGATTTTTCAGAAAACAGAGGGCACGGCCCAATGTTCTTCAAATAGCATTGTCCAAACGGACTCCTACAGTTTAACTGAGTAGGAAATTTCTCGGCATTTGTGAAAAGAGATAAGTACTTTCCCCTTTTGTGGAAATATCCACCCGAGCCGAGATTAAACTACCGTGAGATTCAAATCAGAGATTAAGATCGTAATTCCGTATGAACGGAGGATTCAAGAGAATTTTCTATTCAAATTGGACTTTGGACCCGATACAAGTGGATTTCTATACCCATGGATTTAGATACACATAGTAGAATATAATTTCAATATGACATGACAATGGGTTGCCCGGGATTCGAACCCGGAACTAGTCGGATGAAGTAGATCATTTCCTTGTTAATTAAGTAAAAACCTCTCCCCAAGCCGTGCTTGCATTTTTCATTGCACACGGCTTTCCCTCTGTATACATCTAAAACTCAGTTCCTTCATTAGACAAAAGTGGAATACTCAGTTGATTGAATCCTTACTACATCAACATTTCAGAATAGAAAGAAGGAAAATTTTTGTTAGTTCTTCATTCTTTCTATTTATTAGAATAAGTCTAAGTAAAATTGAAAAATTTCCATTTACGCGCTTTCATAACGAATCAGTCATGATTGGCCAAATCATTGATACAAATAATATCCAAATACCAAATCCTCTGTCTATGGAACGTCCGCGAAATAGAAGAAGATCTTGGAAACGTCAAGGAAAGAACTTGTTCTTCCGCCGTAAAGAATTCTTCGAATAATTCCGAGCCGAATCTTTTCAAAAAAGCCCGTACAGTACTTTTGTGTTTACGAGCTAAAGTTCTAGCACAAGAAAGTTGAAGTATATACTTTATTCGCGACAAACTCTTTTTTTTTGAAGATCCGCTATGATAATGAGAAAGATTTCTGGAGATACGCCCGAATCGGTCAATAATATCAGAATCTGATAAATCGATCCAAATGGCCTTACTAATAGGATGCCCTAATAGATTACAAAATTTGGCTTTAGCCAATGATGAAATCAGGGGACTGATTGGAACAATCGTATCAAACTTCTTAATAGGATTATCGATTAGAAATGAATTTTCGAAGAGTTGATTACGTACCGTTGAAGTCGTTCGCTGCACACTTGAAAAATAACCGAGAAAGTCAAGGGAATGATTTGATAATTGGTTTATATGGATTCTTCGTGGTTGAGACCACACGTAAAAATAAGATTGCCAGAAATTTACAAAGTAATATTTCCATTTATTCATCAAAAGAGACGTACCTTTTGAAGCGAGAAGTGCTTTTCCTTGATACCTAACATAATGCATGAAAGAATCCTTGAACATCCATCGATTAGCTTGAAAAGACTTGGCCAAAGTTTCTATAAGATGCTCTATTTTTCCATAGAAATGGATTCGTTCAAGAAGGGCTCGAGAAGATGTTGATCGTAAATGAGAAGATTGGTTACGAAGAAAGACAAAGACGGATTCGTATTCACATACATGAGAATTATATAGGAAGAAGAATAATCTTTGATTTCTTTCTGAAAAAGAAGGATGGACTTTCTTTGAAGTAATAAGACTATTCCAATTATGAAACTCGTGGAGAACGAATCTTAATAAATGCAAAGACGAAGCATCTTTTAGCCAGTAGCGAAGAGCTTGAATCACGATTTCTAGATGGATTGGGTAAGGTATTAGTATATCTAACACATAATTTAAACGTGAAATTTTGTCCTCGAAAAAAGAAAAAATTGAATGAATTGAGCGTAAATTAGCGGATTTTACTATCTCTTTACCTTTCTTTTGGCGCTTTTCGAGGGAAGATAGGAATCGGAGCGAAAATGGAATTTCCATAATGACCGAAAATCCCTCGGATATCATTTGAAAATCAAAATTCTTATTGCGCCTCCAAAGTCGATTTTGTTTTGAATCATTCAGAGAAAGATTCAAAAAATTCGGGTCATACATTCGAGTAATTAAACGTTTCACCATGAGTAAGCTGAATTTATTGTCATAATCCCCCTTTTTCAACAAAATGGATCTATTTAAACCATGATCATGAGCAAGTGCATAAATATACTCCTGAAAGATAAGTGGATATAAGAAGTCGTGTTGTTGAAATCTATCGAGCTCTAAAGAGCTCTGAAATTCCTCCATTTTCATTCTATTTGACATTTTCATTCTATTTGAACCAAAGGTAGAGTATTTTGGGAGTTATCAAATGATACATAGTGCGATACAGTCCAAACAAGGTTTTTTTATAGTAAGAAAGGAATAGATACCTCGGATACAGGTAAATTTCTCAACGGATTCTCTATCCTCTCGTTTTCCATTTAATTGAAGTAGTTTAAATTCGTTCTAGGATAACAAGATGTTTAGAAATCCTTTATTTTTTCTACCCAATCGCTCTTTTGATTTTGGAAATTTTTCGATCAATATACTCTTTCTTATACACACACATCTCCATTATGGAGAATCCTAATATTTAGGATTCATTAAAAATTAAAGAATCCGCTCATGGGATAAGCCCTTCCCGTATCAGGCACTAATATAGTTTTAACGTCTAATTAGATCGGGTAATCATTCAAATTAAGAATGGGAGCTCGTTACTTTTTCTTTCCTTAGAATTTAATTATATTAATTGAAGCCAGAGGGCTCTATCCATTTATTCATTCGACCCAACTTGAAATTGAATACATTTTGCTCCCTTCCAATAAGTTAAACAAAGTTTTGTACCGATCTGGAAAGAATAAAATAGTCTCAGAACTCTTGATTGATACGACATGCTATTTTTTCCAGTCATTCCCTTTTAGGATCAGTCGTGGTCTTCCAAACTTTACCGATGGTATGGATGAATCCATCGCTTCATCCAAATGTGTAAAAGATCCGAGTCGCACTTAAAAGCCGAGTACTCTACCGTTGAGTTAGCAACCCCAATAGACTAAAAAGTATGTAGATATAATCAGAATGAAAATAACGGATTAACCGAGGTAATCAAAGCATAAAAACACATTTTCTAATCGATTAAGAACATAAAACGAAATAACTCAGATGAAAATACAAGAAATTTTCCGATAAGAGAAAAACTAGAAATAAATGCCAAAATTGATAGATCATCCCTTATGTTATTCACTTTTTCAATCAAAAAGGATTGTATTAAAGCGCATCCAACGAACCCATTATTTGAATAAATAAGGTCAAAACCAAACCTCTGGGACGAAAATAAAGAAAGAAATCCGTTTCTCACGATGCATTATATTTGTTCAATGCGGGGTTGTCAATATAAAGGTTAAGAAAAGAATACAATGGAAAAAGATAACAAATTCAGTGGAAATAATATTCCAAAAACTAAGGACTTGTGTTGGATTGGCACTATATATATACAAAAAAGTTTAGCTAGGGAAATAAAAAATAAGAAGTATAAAAAGATCTCGGAGTTATTCAATCAATGGATTAACATACTAGAGAAAAGTTATACAAAGTTATATACGATACCCCCCCTTTCCTTGATTTAATTCAATTTTATTTGAATGGGGCAAAGTTCTTTAAAAACCTCCGACTTCTTTAAAATGTCTCGAACAGTTTCTGTAGGCTGAGCACCCCTTTCAAGAAAATATAGAATAGCAGGAACGTTTAAATACGTTTGCTTCTTTATCGGATCATAAAAACCCACTTTCCGAAGCTCTCTTCCTTCTCTTCGGGATCGAACATCAATAGCAACGATTCGATAAGTCGCACATTGCTTTCTACCACATCGTTTTAAACGAAGTTTAACCATAACACTCCTCTAATTTAAAACCCCTATGGAATTGATTCAATTATGGAATCATGAATAGTCATTGGTTCCGTCGGTACATAGACATTATAATCTATTTTTTTTCGTCTATACATCTTTATCTCATACTACTCTCTCGATAGAAAATCTAATGCTTTGAAAAAAAAGCAAGAAAGAATTTTTGGAGATCGAATTCAAATCGAATTCAAAGTGCCATGCTATTATTACTTTAAATTCCTATATCATAGCAATATTCATTTTTCATATGGCGAAGGCATAGTCTTCTTGTTTCTTTCAACTAAAACCTCATTGGCGCCAAGCGTTAGGCAATGCTACACGTTTAGTCCTTGTTCCTGAGGCCTGGAACAAAAGCTGCCATTGAAGCGGCTATTCATAATGGGATAAGGGTGGACCCAGATGTACATACACTATGTCTGGGTCCACTGTAAAGGAATAGGTGAAAAGTATGCAGTCAATTCCTCCGATTTTTTGATGAGTAAACAAACGGATCTTCTTATGACTCGAAGGCATACATAAGAAGAAAGCATATCCACATGGATATGGAAGTCTGGCGGGACGTAGCCAGTGGGATTAAAAGAAACAGTTCCTAGTTCGATTCTCCTTTCTGTTCTGAGACATACTTGATTATCTTGATTATGTCTCAAAAGGCAAGCATATCCTGGACGGATAGTCCAACCGGGGGGATGGCCAGTCCCTCCGAGAGACATGCCTGGGACGAAAGGGATCGAACCTTCGACTATACGGGATCAAAGCCCGCCGCCTTACCACTCGGCTACGCCCCAAAGACAGAAAGAAAATAGGAAAGAAGTTTAATAGAATATAATAGAAAGAAAGAAAATAAAAGGGTGGACAAGGGAAAGAAAGGGTGGAAAGAAGTGGAATAGAATAGCAAGAAATGGAAAGGGTGGACAAGGGCAGTGGGAAATAGTCAACATATACTGAGAGCTGTATCATTTTATATTATACACAATTTCTGTCTGTTTGTCAACATATTCTGTCTGTTTGTCAACATATCCCGAAAGACTGGATCATTATCTCGGGATCTGTTTATATTCTAAACAATTTCTGTCTGTTTGTCAACATATCCCGAAAGACTGGATCATTGTCTCGGGAGCATTTTATATTATACACAAGTGCTGTCTGTTTGTCAACATCTCCCGAAAGACTAGATCATTTTGTCGGGATCTTTTTAGATTCTAAACAATTGCTGTCTGGTTGTCAACATATAAGGATCATTTTATATTCTAAACAATTGCTGTCTGTTTGTCAACAAGTTTTATTATAGCCATTTGATCTATTTTTGTGAACTATCTTTCTTGTGATTAACTATTATACACACTCTCGCCAGTTTTGTTAACTCCTGTCCAAATATCTAGAGAAAATTTTACGACACGATATTTAAGATAAGAGAGAATATAATTCTTGAGATTCTAGGTTCGTACTAGGAATTTGACACGCGTAGATATAGAATTCGACTGAATTTATTGATCATTACATAGAATTTAATTAAAATATTAGATGAAAATATGATTTCTTCTATTCTCCTTTGAGAATTGGAGGATTTTTGATTGGACAGGTTCAAAGAAAAAGAAGGATTTTTTTGTCTACCTTACTTTCTTCAGTTTTCCTTATATCAAGAATTCAATCAAATTGCAATTATCGCCAAGAAAAAAATGTCTGCTATGCTTAATATCTTTAGTTTGATCTATATCTGTCTTAATTCTGCCCTTTCTCCGAGTAGTCTTTTCTTTGCCAAATTGCCCGAGGCCTATGCTTTTTTAAATCCAATCGTAGAGATTATGCCAGTCATACCCCTGTTCTTTTTTCTTTTAGCCTTTGTTTGGCAAGCTGCTGTAAGTTTTCGCTAAGATACTTAATACTCTCCTAGCCTATCCTAGAAAATTCATGCTTTCTTCGAGAAAAATTTCTAACAATTGATAAGATCAAATAACTATTTACAGGATCAACCTTTGATTCAAACATTGAAATTCTTGGATAGCCGCGAGAACTCCAACCCGGTTCGCCACATTTCCCCATTCTGACCTTTTTCCAGTGAAAGGTCTTCTTTAGATTTTCTTTTATACAGAGTTAGGGTCCCACACGAATATTTAATTATCTAATTATCTAATAATGGGTATGAGTCTTTTTGGGGAATCAAAGACTCTTATTAGAAATGACTTTGAATTTCTTAGACTTATTTTATAGTTCAAGAACGCCCTTCATTTCTTGGTATCAAACTGGAATATGTGGTATAAAAATGGACGATCTATTCTCTTTTTTCGTTTTTCCAAAAATGTTCTTGGAGATTGTGTAATGCTTACGCTCAAACTTTTCGTTTACACAGTAGTAATATTCTTTGTTTCTCTCTTCATCTTTGGATTCCTATCTAATGACCCAGGACGTAATCCTGGCCGTGAAGAATAAAGGTTTTTTCATTTTTCTCGCTTGATTTTTTCATTTTCTTAGGATTTTTTTATCTATTCCACACCTTTAACTCGGAAAAAGGGGGTTTGCAAAAATTGAAAGAAAAAGAAAATATCAAGACATCGACGAAAACGGAAAGAGAGGGATTCGAACCCTCGGTACGAATAACTCGTACAACGGATTAGCAATCCGCCGCTTTCGTCCACTCAGCCATCTCTCCCTATTGAAAAAGATAATTATAATTATTAATATGTTACATTCCACATGAAATAAGGATTCAAAACTCCTTCTTTCTCTTTATTATCTCGATATGGAAAACTTTTAGTAGCTATTCAGTTTATATAAAGTAAAGACTCAAAAGATCTAATACAAAGAAAAAAATAGTTAAGATAAAGAAAGAGGACCTCCTTGCTTTGATTTTCTTCGAAGGGCCCTTTGATTTCCACGGCCTGGCCCGGTCACTACCCAGCCGGGCCTTTTTTTGTTCCAGCAAATTCTATCGAAATTGATCTTAGTTGAAAACAAAAAAGGCTTATTATTTTTTTGAATATAAAAAGCAAGACCTATTTCCCTACTTACTAGATAACTTTCGAGAACTTATTCTATAATATTCTATAAAAAGTACCCTTTGCTAACCTTCTTTGGGTTTGTTCCCGACCTGTTTCCAAAACTACCCTCTGCTGTTTGAAATATCGAATTGGCATATTTTCCAATACCATAGACTCTTTCTCCGTGGCTTCAGGATCTTTATCTTATCATGGGCCCACTGTTCCTCTTCGCTTTCCCCAACAAGGTATCCGTTGTTTAGAAACAAGGATGACTATAATTTGCAGCTAGAAAAATGCGGACATTCGAAGCCCATTTGTTTCATACTTTAACCCCGTTCGAGTTCCGTCTTTATATAAGAAATATAATAATGGACACTCTTTTTCCTAAAAAAAGATTGTCCAAAGTCCCTCTGCTTTCTAAATTGTTCAACTAGTGTCGCCTGAACGAAAAGAAAATAAAAACGAAAACTATCTGTTTACTTTGATGTCGAAAGGTAAGAGATGAATCCCTAAATCTCTTTTCTTCCCAATGAGTTCTAGTTTCAAT